TCCGATTTGATATGAGGCAATTTAAGATTAAGATTTTTTCATTCATTCCCATCCAATCAAAAAATACCTTTTTGTAATTTATTTCGAAATTTGAATCAATTGGAAGATAAAAAAGACCATTATTATGAATTTTATCCATTATTTGGTCCTTATTAGTGGGTTCAACCTGAATATTTTTATTAATTTTACACAAAAATTTTCTATCTTTATTTTTTTCCATATATATAATATCGCTTTTTCCTAGGTAATTCTTGCTAGGAATATTCTTGAGTATGTTAAAAAATTTTTCTTTATTTCTAGTAGAATTTTCTTGGTTCTTATTTGTTTCTAATGATGATCTATAAATATAGGAGTTATTCTTAGTTTCAGAATGAATATATTTATATGATAAAAGATCATATCTATAGTTTTTTTGAAAATTCTCCTCTTTATTTGGTAATAAATACACTGTCGAATTTTGTATTTTTTTTGAATCAAGTAATTGGTCTTTTTCAGAGGAATACCATTTGTTTAAATCTTTATTTTGAGACGTATGGCATTGATTGATTCTATTTCGCCATTTTGGGGGGATTAATCTAGACGATGTAATCTGAGATAAATCGTATTGATAATGACCTCTTAACCAGTTTTTCCATGGATTCATTCCAGAAGTTGGAAGTTTCTTATGTCTTACTTCGGAATGAAATATTCCTTGTCTTCCAAAAAAATCCTTTATTTCAGTCTTAAGAAAAAAAGACGGTCCATTATATTGAAAAATAGATCTTAACTTATTGAAGTTAATAATTTGGGTTTGTGATAATTTTAAAAATACATATTTTTGTGACAAGTAAGATAAATCAAAAAAAATATCTGACTTCCGCTTACTATTTCTAAGATTATCAAAAGCCCTTTTTATAGTCATAGGCGAAATAAAGTCAATTTTATTTTGTTTTGTTTTATTAATCCTTTCTTGATTTGTTTCATTATTGTCAATGTATTTATCATTATCAATAATTTTTTTTATTGATTTGATAAAAAGTTGTAGAGCGATTTTACGCATATTAATGATACATAGAAAGATATCTATGTATATTTTTTCAATGAAAAATTGAAGTATTAATTCAATATTTTTTCTTTTTAATATTTTAAAAATTTTTGGGGATGATTCTGCATTATTCTTTTTCTTTTTTTTGATTCCTGGCGTTACTTTTTTATTTTTTTTCATTATTTCTATTTCATTTCTGATTGTGTTTCTTCTATCAATCCTATGTTTCATTTCTTTTTCTGCCTGTGAATAATTTGTCCAACCTGTAGATCCTATTTCACTAAGTGATTCATAAATTATCTGATTGCTTATTATGGAACCCTTTTCTGTTTGAGTTTCACTTAATTCATATCTTTCTCTCGATCTAAATTCTCTCCGTATAAATAATGGAATTTTATTGCTGTTTAAAAGTTCTTTTATTATTCGTTTTACAAATAAAAATGCTTTTGCTTCTTTCTTTTTTATTTTTTTAAAAATTCTTCGAACTCTCAAATTTAATTTTCTGATTTCGACTTTATAGTCTATATCTTTTAAAATGGGTTCAAAAAAGGAAGGTGTTTTTCGAGGAGGACCAAAAGGATATTCCGTTTCCGTTCCCAAAACTGTTAAAAAACAAGAATCAAAATCATCTTGTTGCTTTAGATCTCTATCAGAATCATAGAGTCCTAGCTTAGATCTGTGCCAAGGTTTTAAATGAAAAGGATATAGGATTTTTATCTGAAAACCTCCTCTTAACCAATTTTTAGGAAATTTTGTTTTGGAGAATTGAAGACCATTAAAGCTGCATTTTAGATAAATTTCTCTATTCCAATCTTGGAAATCCTCATACCATTCCGGCGATTGCCGTAATAAAATACGGACAATATTCTTAGCTATTATCAATAAGGGTAATTTAATATATCTTCTAAAAATTGATTGAACTAGTAACAGAATACTTCTTGTTTTTTGTGCATGTGGAATGTTCTCCCAGAATTCCATTGTGTCTTGCTGGGTGTTTTTTTTACTTTTGAATTGTTGATCTAAAATTGCGTATTCTGGCTTTTTCCCGAACCAACCTCTAATACTAAAAAAAAGTTTGATTAGGTCGGATATAGGAAAAGGAAAATCTTCCATTTTTTCCAAAAAAAGCGGGGAATGGGGATTTCTTTGAGACGGTCCCCAAATAACCATTTTACGCCTTTGAGTGCGCATAGATCCTTTGATTACGGATCGACGAAAATCTGGTTCTTCCAAATAACTTATAAAACCTAAATCTCTATTAAATTTTCTATAAAGATTATAATTCTTGAAATTAGAGTTCTTAAAAGTTCCTAAAGTTCGTCTCGAACGATTTAAAAAAGCTATACGTTTAAATCTTCTTGTTCGAAGCTGGTGCGACATCCCTTGCATTAGACCTTGTTCTTTTCGTCGTTTTTTAAAATGTTGGTGCAACTCGTTGATTAATTTGTATGACCATCGAGGGAGTTTTTTACCGAT